ATACCCAGTTTATTCAATGCTAGGCATAATAATAATGAGTATAAGGACCTCAAAATAACATAACCTCTTTTCGTCCTATGAACTTTAAGGTGTATGAAGTCTCATATTTGACTCTTTGAGCGGAGCGATAGAGACTCCATTTAACTTAGGTTAATCTAGGCCGAAGGCAGACCTACGTCAAGGTAACCCTTCTTTGAAACACTTTGGTATTGCTCCTGGATCAGAATACAAATAATGAATCAGAGCACGTGGAGCCATCTCATTATCTTCCTGTCAAGAAAAAATATGGTGGACTAGCTGATCTTTATATCAGTTAATGAAAGAGCCCAATGCAAAAAAAAAATGCATGTTGGGTCTTTGAAACAGTTCGAATCATTTCGCTAATCGATAATATATAATATTATATATATAATATTATAATATATAATAATAAGTTTGATCTGTTTTACCGAGAAAGTCTACGGTTCGAGTCCGTATAGCCCTATTTGACATTTTTGTATCGTTTTCATTTCCTCATTAGTACTTGTGGCTGGCCTGGACGGTGGGTTGGTCTATAGAAATGGAACCATTCCCAATGCTCACAGCGATCCCTCGGAGCAGGAAAATGAAAACAAAAATGCATTCCAATGGATCCAATAGGATCGGTATTTTCAAATCTCCGATAAACAAACCCATTCTTCCTCATTAATCTTCGTGGGTGAATGACATACGACTTTTTTCTTTCTTCTTTTCTTGTCCATGACATGACCAAAGATTGGGTGATACACCTTTGATTTGGTATACTCAAATCAATTTATGAAGTCAAAATCATAACATGAGCCTGGCTAAAAACTCCAATCTGACCCAGCCAAATCTAATCGAATTAGGAATAGTAAGTCACATGGACCTATTCTTGTTCTTGTATTTGTAGAAAAGCCAGAGTTTCCGAAATGAAGATCCTTAGTAAGTTTCATTGTAAACATTGTCAAAAAAAAAAAAATAGGATTTTCTTCGTATATTCGTATAACCGGCCCAGCAAAGGCAAAGCAAGTAGTTATTTTTCTGTTTCTGTACAATACTTCTTTTTTTATTCCAACCTATACTCCAATACAATTGCTCATCATTCCAATTCGACGGATTTCGCCGATGTAGACTTTATGCAAGAAAATGAGGGGCCCATTTGAACTTTCATGAACTAGAAATCTCCCTGACTCATCGCTTTTTGTGGAACAACAACCCCAATGCATTCTTTCAGAGATAGTGAATTGGTCCTGACCTAAATGTATCTACGTTTGCGCCCTATTCTATTTCTATTTCTATTTCTATGAGTTGTTTTTGGGATGATTTGGTCTGTCGAATCATTTGACAACGCGTGATTCCATTAGAAGTATCTTAATCTTATGTAAATCGTTTATGATTCAGCCGACTCTAACACTGTTCTACACTCCATTGTGTGGGTTTACTTCAAAGTAAACCCTTTTATTGTATATTGTATTGTCACGAAATCTAACCCGTTGGTCAGTCGTACTAGGCGTTCGTTATTAACAAGTATTTCGAGTCATTTTAAATCACGATTTGAAGTCCTAGAAATTGGTCCGAAATGGAATAACTCTTTCAAGACTTTCTTTTTTTTTTTTTTTTATTTTAATTTAACTCGAGTTAAATAACTCGATTGTTTTTGGGGAGACCTTCGGGGTAGTCCAAAGTATCTAATTTGGGTATCGGAACCCTTGAGTTGTTATTAAGTATAAATCTGGGACAAAGAGAGAGAATCTAATCGGTCGATGCATTCTATTTCCGTATCCGTATCAAATCAATAGAAAGAATGATCCTCTACCCGGACCTTAATGAAAAGAATAAGTCAACGCAAACCGAGTAGAATATATCATAACTCCCGAGATAGAAATCTCTAAGCATTCTACTACATCTGACTACTTACTATATTCTAAATCACTAAGAAAAAAGATAAAAATTGAGCCAAGCCAGACCTCTTCTTTGATTTTATCATTATTACATTATTAGATATTTATTTATATTTATTATATTAGATATTATATTAGATATTTTATATTAGATATTAATATATTATAATATTAGATTATTATAATATAATATTAGATGATTATTATAATATTAGATATTAATATATTATATTATATTAATAATTATATTAATAATTATATTAAAATTATATTAATATATTATATTATTATAATAGATATATTATATAATAGATATATTATATTATTATATTAGATAATATTATTAGATAATATTAGATATTTAGATAATATTAGATATTTTCGATTAGACTTAGATATTTTAGATTAGATATTTTAGATATTAATAAAAATAATATATTTATATTATATTTTATTTATATTTATATTATAATATATTTATATTATATTTATATTATAATTATATTTTTATATTTATATTTTTTATATTTATATTTTTTATATTTATATTATATTTATATTTCATTTAATTTATATTTTTATATTTTATATTTATTATA